TAATATCATTATACTCATCAATCAAATTCCTCCTATCTTTTTTTTTTTATTTTTCTTTGATAAAGGGGTATTTTCATGGGTTTGCCTTGGTATCGTGTTCATACCGTCGTATTGAATGATCCCGGTCGGTTGCTTGCTGTCCATATAATGCATACAGCTCTAGTTTCTGGGTGGGCTGGTTCAATGGCTCTATACGAATTAGCCGTTTTTGATCCCTCTGACCCCGTTCTTGATCCAATGTGGAGACAGGGTATGTTTGTTATACCCTTCATGACTCGTTTAGGAATAACCAATTCATGGGGAGGTTGGAGTATCACAGGAGGAACTGTAACAAATCCGGGTATTTGGAGTTACGAGGGTGTGGCCGGGGCGCATATTGTGTTTTCTGGTTTGTGCTTTTTGGCAGCTATCTGGCATTGGGTGTATTGGGATCTAGAAATATTCCGTGATGAACGTACAGGAAAACCTTCTTTGGATTTGCCCAAGATTTTTGGAATTCATTTATTTCTATCAGGGTTAGCTTGCTTTGGGTTTGGTGCATTTCATGTAACGGGCTTGTATGGTCCTGGAATATGGGTGTCCGATCCTTACGGACTAACTGGAAAAGTACAATCTGTAAGTCCTGCGTGGGGCGTAGAAGGTTTTGATCCTTTTGTTCCGGGAGGCATAGCCTCTCATCATATTGCAGCAGGGACATTGGGCATATTAGCAGGCCTATTTCATCTTAGTGTTCGTCCGCCCCAACGCCTATACAAAGGGTTGCGTATGGGTAATATTGAAACTGTTCTTTCCAGTAGTATCGCTGCTGTCTTTTTTGCGGCTTTTGTTGTTGCCGGAACTATGTGGTATGGTTCGGCAACTACCCCCATCGAATTATTCGGTCCCACCCGTTATCAATGGGATCAGGGATACTTCCAGCAAGAAATCTATCGAAGGGTTGGTGCCGGACTAGCTGAAAATCAGAGTTTATCAGAAGCCTGGTCTAAAATTCCTGAAAAATTAGCTTTTTATGATTACATCGGCAATAATCCCGCAAAGGGGGGATTATTCAGAGCGGGCTCAATGGATAACGGGGACGGAATAGCTGTTGGATGGTTAGGGCACCCTATCTTTAGAGATAAAGAGGGGCGTGAGCTTTTTGTACGTCGTATGCCTACTTTTTTTGAAACATTTCCGGTAGTTTTGGTAGATGGAGACGGAATTGTGAGAGCCGATGTTCCTTTTCGAAGGGCGGAATCGAAGTATAGTGTTGAGCAAGTAGGGGTAACTGTTGAGTTCTATGGTGGCGAACTTAACGGAGTCAGTTATAGTGATCCTGCAACTGTGAAAAAATATGCTAGACGCGCTCAATTAGGTGAAATTTTTGAATTAGATCGTGCTACTTTGAAATCTGATGGTGTTTTTCGTAGTAGTCCGAGGGGTTGGTTCACTTTTGGGCATGCTTCGTTTGCTTTGCTCTTCTTTTTCGGACACATTTGGCATGGTGCTAGAACCTTGTTCAGAGATGTTTTTGCGGGGATTGATCCAGATTTGGATGCTCAAGTAGAATTTGGAGCATTCCAAAAACTTGGGGATCCAACTACAAGGAGACAGGTAATCTGATAAACATTGATCTGATATGGTATCTTTCGCTTCTATTGGATTTTTTTTGATTTCACTTTCTACATAGATTACCAGATCAATTTTGCTGGATTTAAATCGCCCTTTTCTTTGACTCTTGTCTTTATCTGGGAGATGCTCCCAAATGAACAGGTGTGGAAGCTATAATTGTAAACCACGATCGAATTTATGGAAGCATTGGTTTATACATTCCTCTTAGTCTCGACTCTAGGAATCATTTTTTTCGCTATCTTTTTTCGAGAACCGCCTAAGGTTCCGACTAAAAAATGATTTTTGATTATCTCAATTATAGTTAAAGTATAATGTTACTTTATAAATACTAATGAATTAATGCATTAAAGTCAAGTAATGAGCCGCCCAACACGGGCGGCTCATTACTTGACTTCAATTAGTCCCCATGTTCTTCAAATGGATCTCTTAGTTGTTGAGAGGGTTGCCCAAAAGCGGTATATAAGGCGTACCCGGTAAAACTTACAAGTAAACCAGATATAAAGATGGCGACTAGGGTTGCTATTTCCATTATTATAAAATTTCAAGACCACAATGGATCTATGATAAGATCGGTTATTTACAACGGTATGATTTACAAAGTCAATAAAATTCAATCAATGCAATAGGATTTATGGCTACACAAACCGTTGAGAATAATTCGAGATCTGGTCCAAGACCAAGACAGACTGGTCTAGGAAGTTTATTGAAACCGTTGAATTCGGAATATGGTAAAGTAGCGCCCGGATGGGGAACTACCCCGTTGATGGGTGTCGCAATGGCTCTCTTCGCGGTATTCCTATCTATTATTTTGGAGATTTATAACTCTTCCGTTTTACTGGATGGAATTTCAATGAATTAGGTTCATAGGAATTGCGAAGTACTGTCTTTTCAATCCAAAGTGAATTACTTAGGACTAGGATTTTTAGGTCATTCCGGCAGTTTGACCGTGAAATTCCTTTGTTTCGGTATTTCCGGAATATGAGTGTGTGACTTGTTATAATTGATCCTATTGATAGTACAGAGAATGGGTCTGTCATCTTGAGAGAGATGGGTTTTGCCTCGTCGGATATTCATTCTAGTATCTGGAGCACGGAATATATGGAATGAAATAGATCAAGAAAAGAAATATTTAAACTATGATTCATACCTACTATTCAGTCAGACCTCGCGACCGGACTCAAAAAATTTCAAAGATTTCTTTTCTAATTTCTAATTATTCTTCAATTTTTTGTTTGCTTATTTTGACCAACGGACAAATGTTTCTATGGATTTAGAGTCATTTCATCTATTCATTGAATAAGTGATGATCAAAAGGTTTTTACTCAGATAACCCTTGGGCTTAGCTTAGGGACTTTATTCAATCATCGTGGTTCTAGTATGAATCTTAGGTTTCAATCGAATCATAGGGTCTCAACAAGAGAATTCCTAGCAATTAGAAACAAAAAGAAATCCACATTATACAAAAAATTAAAATTGAGAGACCGAGAAAATTCAAGAGGCCCGTAATGATCAACATAAAAACGAATGAAATGAGCTGACTTGATATTTTGGCATTGTCATCACTAAAGAAGAGCTTCGGTTTTTTTTGCACTTCGTCGTATTTTCAGAGAAGGTTGGATGGAGTACTAAGAAGAAGTTTCAAATTTCCTATTACATATCCGTTGCAACCAGTATTGGGGTGTTTTTGCTTGAGCTGTACGAGATGAAAGTCTCATATACGGTTCTCAGAGGGGGAGTTCCCTTGGTTTACCTATCTCAATAAAGTATATGATTGGTTCGAAGAGCGTCTCGAAATTCAGGCGATTGCAGATGATATAACTAGTAAATATGTTCCTCCACATGTCAACATATTTTATTGTCTAGGAGGAATTACGCTTACTTGTTTTTTAGTACAAGTAGCTACGGGGTTTGCCATGACTTTTTACTATCGTCCAACCGTTACCGAGGCTTTTACCTCGGTTCAATACATAATGACTGAAGCTAACTTTGGTTGGTTAATCCGATCAGTTCATCGATGGTCAGCAAGTATGATGGTCCTAATGATGATCCTGCACGTATTTCGTGTCTATCTCACCGGTGGGTTTAAAAAACCCCGCGAATTGACTTGGGTTACAGGTGTGGTTCTGGCTGTATTGACCGCATCTTTTGGTGTAACTGGTTATTCCTTACCTCGGGACCAAATTGGTTATTGGGCAGTCAAAATCGTGACAGGCGTACCCGACGCTATTCCTGTAATCGGATCGCCCCTGGTCGAGTTATTACGTGGAAGTGCTAGTGTGGGTCAATCTACTTTGACTCGTTTTTATAGTTTACACACTTTTGTATTACCTCTTCTTACTGCCGTATTTATGTTAATGCACTTCCTAATGATACGTAAGCAAGGTATTTCTGGCCCTTTATAGAGAAGGCGGATCATAGATATTTGTAATCAATCATCAATCTATCATTGGGGAGAGAAACTATAGTATTCCATTGCTACAAATATGGATTATTGAAAAGAATAAGACATGTGTTTGGATCTTTCCCTTCAACTCCGCAATATTGTATTAGTTATTTGATATGAATAGTTGAAGTGGATTCTACGAAGATAAAATGGATTATGGGAGTGTGTGACTTGAACTATTGATTGGCCCGTGCAGATATATGA